GTAATATATAGAAATTCGGGATTAATTCAAAAATAAAGGCAAAAACGGCTGTGTTCAGCCTCGGGTGATTTGCGCTCATGATTCGAGGTGCTGTGAAAAATAGCAGATATCTGGTAACCCCAGATATTGATAGGATTTCTTATAATCTTTTTCTCTCGCGTTAAAAAAAAATAACAAAATGGTTTTTAAAAATAACTTCTTATAGGATTTGGGGTTTGTAATTTTAGTATAGAAAAGTGGTATTGATTTTGGTGAAAATATGAAAAATCGGGTAAAAAAATGTACTCAAAGCGGGATTTCTTTAGTAAAAAAGAATGGAATTTTTAGCAGTATATCAAAATATGTCTAACAAGCATTAAGAGATGTATCCATATAGGAGAAGGTGCTAGACCAAGAATATAGCTCCACCTGGACTAATGGTCTACCCCGGAGAGGGGTGACGGTAACGGGCATATATGGGTGTCAGGTGAAAGGAACCTTAAAAAAAAACAACCAGGGGTGGCGCAGGCATACGTGATAAGAACATGAGGCCAAATGTACCAGGATAAAGGGTGCGACCAAAGGTCTTGGAAAGAGCAAGTGTGGCGGGGTGGTTCCGGACCATTGAGGTGTTCTTGAAGGTGTAACCAGCGGCCTTGGAAAGGACATAAACGGGAGGAGTTACAATATATGGACGTGAAAAGCGGGACTGTGTGCTTTTAGTGAAAGGATAGAGGATTTCACGGGAAGGGATAAATCATGGGACACCGGTTTGAAGTAGATAGCCATGATTACTAATAACAGACAACCTTTGTTAAGTGGAACGACCAGAAAATGAGGTAGGGAAATTATGTGAGTGACCCGATTTTGTATATAATTAATTAAAGTCAAATTCTCGTTTATTAGGCGTGAGGCAAAACGATTAATGTATTATTATACATAGCAATATGAGGACCATATATGTAAAGAGTACATATATAGGCCGATTTACGGATCAAATTGGTTGGGGGGGGTAGGGGGGGGGTCCTAGGAGAGTTATTTTTTACGGTTTTATGGATGGTTTAATTAGTTAAATGTTGGTTGGTTGCTCTAAGGGATACCCGGCTTTGGTTTACAAGAACAATGCTTTTAGATTTTAAGCTATTAGAGCAAGTAAGGTTTGAGATTTTGTTTTCGGCTAGGCCCAGTATTGGGTTAGTTATGAAGAACATGAAATATAGGACTGAGGCTAGTTGGCCAATTTCTGTGAATGGCGGTTCTACTGGTTTAGTGGCGGTTCAGGTGATAATTATGAATGTAGTGGTAAAGGATCAGAATATAAGTTGCATGAAGGGTCGGAATATTATAGAGCGGGTGTGGGAGGTGTGGGTAAAGGGTATTGTAAAGAGGATAGTGATGGATAGGACTAAGGCTAGAGTTCCCCCGAGCTTGTTTGGGATTGATCGGAGGATTCCGTAGGCGAATAGGAAGTACCATTCGGGTTTAATGTGTTGGGGGGTGGTTATGGGGTTGGCTTTTGAGAAGTTTTCTGGGTCGTTTAGTATATCGGGGTAGAATGAGAGGATGGTGAATAGTAGGGTGATTATTATTGTGAGTATAAGGGTGTCTTTGTAGGAGTGGTAGGGGTGAAATGGGATTTTGTCGATATCTGAGTTTGTTCCTAGGGGGTTGTTAGAACCTTCATTATGAAGAAGTAGGATGTGGATTGAGGATATAGAGATGATGGTGAATGGGAGGATGAAGTGGAGGGCAAAGAATCGGGTTAGTGTTGGGTCATTGATTGCGAAGCCGCCTCATAGTCATGTGGTTAGGGTTGTTCCTAAATAAGGGATGGCGGTTAGGAGATTTGTGATTACTGTTGCCGCTCAAAATGATATTTGGCCTCATGGTAGGACATAACCAAAGAAGGAGGTGGCTATTAGGATAATTAAGAGAGTGGTGCCTGATAGTCAGACTTCTTTATTAAGGTATGAGCCATAGTAAATTCCTCGTGCAATGTGGGTGTAGATGCAAATGAAAAATAGGGATGCGCCGATGGCGTGTGTGTTTTGTATGATTCAGCCGTATGGGACATCTCGGGAGATGTGGGTGATGGATGAGAAAGCTAAGTCGATGTTGGCTGTATAGTGGATTGCTAGGAAGAATCCTGTTGCAATTTGGATTATTAAGCAGGAAAGTAGTATTGATCCAAAATTCCATCAAGTTGAGATGTTTGATCCTACTGGGAGTAGGTTGAATAGAGTAAGTATATGTTGGTGGGACATGTTTTTGTAGTTGATATACAACGGTGGTTTTTCAGGCCGCAAGACTCTAGAAGAGTAAAAACTATGTTTTTAGTAGAGTATTTGCTTTATTTTATTTTGACTTTAGTGTTATTTGGTGTTGTGGTTTTAAGTTTCGCTGTTGTACCTTATCAGGGGGTTATTTCTTTAATGGGAATCTCTTTTTTTTGTTGTGTTGCTATGGTTGTAATGGGTCGTACTTATGCGGCATTGGTAATATATATTGTGTATTTGGGGGGGTTGGTTGTAGTTTTTGGTTATTGTGTAAGTGTGGAGAAAGGGGGGGAGGTTGTTATTGGTATTAGTGGGTTTTGATATCTTGTTGTGTTTTTGGGTGTTGGGGTGGTAGTATGTGTATTAGTATTGGGTTTTGGGGGTGGTGGGCAAGGTTTGTTGGTTTATTCTGGGTGGGAGGATTGGGTGTGTTTAGAGGTGAATGGTTACGGTGTTTTTTATTGTGGGGGTGGGGTGGGATTAGTGGTGTGTGCTTGAGGTTTAGTTGTGGCTTTGTTTTCTGTTTTAGTGGTTTTAGGTTGGACTCGGCTGGGTGGCCTCCGCCCTTTTAGGCGGGGGCCAGGATTAGTGAGATAAGTAAGGTAAGGGTGAAGGTGGTTATGTAATTTTTGATTATATTCTTTTGTTGTGTTGAGAGGAGGGTTAGTTGGGTAAATGTTTTTGTGAGGCCTTTTGGGCCTCAGTTTTCCAGGGTTCACAGATCTATAAGTTCTGTTGAAATTTGTTGGCTAGATTTTAGTATATTTATTGTCATGGCTCGGTGAGGGATATTAAAGAATGCTAGTTGATTAAAGAATAGGTTGATGATTCGTGATTTTTGGGGGGGGCGGGGTAAAGTTGTCTGTAAGAGGTCTTTTGATAGGGTAACCCCCAGGATTGTTATAATTAGTGCTATGAGTTTTACTGTTTTTGGTATTGTTGTCATGGGTGGAGTTTGTAGGGTTGATAGTTTGGTAATGCTGCCAATGAGGATGGAAGCAAGGGCGAGGCGTATTAGGGGGGAGATGGTGTTTTTGGTTTCTTTATGGGGGTTAATGTTTGTGTGGGATGGTCCCGTTAGGATAAGTAGGATAATTTGTATGCTGTATGAAGCGGAAAGTGTTGTTGCGATTAGTGTGATTGTTAGGGCTCATAGGTTTACGTATGAGTTGGTTATGGTTTCGATTATGGTATCTTTTGAGTAAAAGCCTGATAGGAATGGTATACCTATTAGTGAGAGGCTGGCAATGATGGTAAATGATGAGGTTAAAGGTGCAGTTTTTAGTAGGTTGCCTATTATTCGAAGATCTTGTTCGTTATTTAGATTGTGGATGAATGAGCCGGAGCAGAGGAAGAGGAGTGCTTTGAAAAAGGAGTGTATGGTTATGTGGAGGAAGGCGAGAGTAGGTTGGTTTAATCCAAGCATTGTTATTATTAGTCCTAGTTGGCTTGTAGTTGATAATGCAATGATTTTTTTGATGTCGTGTTGTGAGATTGCTGCGGCTGCGGCGAATATGGTTGTTGTTGCTCCAAGGATTAGGCATATTGTTTTTATGATGTAACTGTTGTCAAGAATGGGGTGTAGTCGGATTAGTAGGAATACTCCGGCTACTACCATGGTGCTGGAGTGGAGGAGGGCTGATACGGGTGTGGGGCCTTCTATTGCTGCTGGTAGTCATGGGTGGAGGCTGAATTGCGCAGATTTTCCTATGGCTGCCGCTATTAGGCCTGCTGTTGGGATGAGGTTAATTGTTTTATATTGGATTAGAAGTTCTTGTATATTTATTGAGGAAAAGGTGATAAGTCAGGCGGTAGTTAGGATGAGTCCGATATCTCCGATTCGATTATAGATAATAGCTTGGAGAGCAGCTGTATTAGCGTTTGATCGTGCCCCCCATCATCCAATTAGGAGGAAGGATATGATTCCTACGCCTTCTCAGCCGATAAATAGTTGATATATGTTGTTGGCTGTAATGATAATTATTATTGTGATTAAAAAGGCGATTAGATATTTAATGAACTTGTTGATATTGGGGTCAGATGATATATATCAGATGGAGAATTCAGTGATGGATCATGTAATAAATAATGCTACTGGGATGAAGGTTAATGATAGTGTGTCCAGTGTTATGGTAATGTTGATATTTTCTGTTGGGGTGGTGATTAGGGGGAGTAGTGTTATTGTTGACTCGTAGTTGTTGTTTAGTAGTGAATTGAGGGGGATTATGCTGATCATAAATGTTAATATAAGGGTGTGTTTGGTATTGTTGAGGCTGTTCTTGGATGGGGGGAGGATTGTAGAGATAATTAAGGAGAAGAAGATAGTCAGAATGATGGTTGGTGTGGTTAGGCTCATTTTCTATCACTTGGATTTGCACCAAGAGTTTTGGCGCCTAAGACCAGTGGAGTGACTGTTTTCCTTTGATAGAAGAGAGGGCTGGTATTTTACCAGGTTGAAGAGTTAGCAGGTCTTCTAGACCTCTCGGTGTGTGAGGTGAAATCTATTTTCAGGGTCACAACTTGATATTTTTTTTAAATTACACACACTTCTAATGATTAATTCTGGTTTAAAAGAAATTATTATTAATGGGATGATGTGAAGGGCTATTAGTAGATGTTCTCGTGAGTGTGTTGGTTCTGTTTGGCTGTCAAGCAGGGTTGGTCCTGTTTGTGTTGATAGAAATATATGTAGGGAGTAAGAGGCGGTAATTAGTATTGATAGTCCGAGCAGGATGATGGTTGTTGGACATCAATTGAATAGGGAGGACATAATTAGTAGTTCACTTGTGAAGTTTAGGGAGGGGGGGGTGGCAATATTTATAAGGTTAGTTAGTAGTCATCAGGTTATGGCTATGGGGAGGATGTTGTGGAATCCTCGTGTGAGGATTAGGATTCGGGTGTGTGTGCGTTCATAGGTTGTGTTAGCTAGGCAGAAAAGGGCTGAGGAGGTAAAGCCGTGAGCGATTATTAGGGCTATGGCTCCGGATAGGCCTCATGGTGTTTGAATGATAATTGCGGCTACTACTAGGCCTATGTGGCTGATAGAGGAGTAGGCGATTAGGGATTTTAGGTCTGTTTGTTGTAGGCATGTCAGGTTGGCCAGGATGGCCCCTCATAGGGCCAGTACGATGAATGGGAGGAATATATCAGTTTTTGTTGTGGGCAGGGTCTGTATTATGCGGATGATGCCGTATCCCCCAAGTTTTAGTAGGATTGCTGCTAGGACTATTGAGCCAGCAATTGGGGCTTCTACATGGGCTTTTGGGAGTCAGAGATGTAGGCCGTAGATAGGTATTTTTGCTAGGAATGCGGTTAGGCAGGCTAGTCAAAGTAGGAGGTTAGTTCATTGGTTGGGTGGTTGTAATAGTTGGAGGAAGGGGGTTGGGGTACTTGTTGAATTATTAATGAAGATAATTGCTATAAGTAGTGGTAGGGAGGTTGTTAGTGTATATAGCATAAAATATATTAAAAAGGTTAGTCGTTCTATCTGTTGCCCTCATCGTGTAATGATGATTAGGGTGGGGATTAGGGTGGCTTCAAATATAATATATATTAGGGTCAGGTTGGATGCTATAAATGTTGTTGAAATAAATAGTTGTAGAAGTGTAAGTGTTGCTAGGAATGTTCGTTGTCGTTGTAGTGGTTCTTTAATTATTGCGTGTTGGCTGGCGATGATTATTAGTGGGAGAAGTCAGTAGGAGAGTGTGAGAAGTGGTGCTGAGATGGGGTCCACGTTTAGGAGTGTGTTTGATTTGGGTTCCAGGAGGGTTAGGCTTAGTAGTGCTAGTGTGAATATATAAGAGGTTGTTGCTGGGTATAGTATTTTAGGCTTTAGGGTAAGGATCGTTGGAATTAATATTGTTGTTATTATAAGAGTTTTAAGCATTATAGAAGGTTTAGGTTTTTTAAGAAGTCATTTCCGTGAGTTCGTGTGATTGCTACGACTAAGCTGAGGCCGACTGCTGCTCCGCAGACTGAGATAGTGAGTAGGATGATTGGTATTGGGGTTTGTGATAGGGTTAGTGAGGTTGAAGTGTAGGTGACTAGTAGTATGAATAGGAGAAGCATTATTGTTTCAATGCATATAAGTGCTAGTATAAGGTGTTTGTGTTGTATGGACAGGCTCAAGATAGTGGTTATAAAGGCCATGGCTAGGATAGTTTTGATTAGTTCCATTATTGGGGCTTAATGGTTAAGTTCTTTTGAGTCGAAATCAAATATCTGATTAGACTACCCCAATATTCTGTTCATTCTAGTCCGCCTTGAAGTCATTCGTATACAAGGCCTAGTGTTAGGATAATCAGAAGAGCAGTGGTTATGATTGTGGTGGTAATTGTTGGGTTTGTGTTGATACTTCATGGCATGGGAAGAAGTAAGATAATTTCTAAGTCAAATAAGATAAACAGGATTGCAACTAGGAAGAATTGGATGGAGATGGGGGAGCGTGCATTGCCTAGTGGATCAAATCCGCATTCGTAGGGGGAAAGTTTGTTAATATCTGGTTTTGTTGGTATTAGGATATTGATGGCATATAGGAGGGTTGCTGTTGCTGTGGCTATAATGATAAGTAGAGTGAGGCTAATTATTTCTTCCCTGTAGGGGCCTTATGCTTGGAGGGCATCTATACTTGTATACTAAAGAAATATGAGCCTCATCAGTATACGGAGACGTATAGAAATAATCAAACAATGTCTACGAAGTGTCAGTATCAGATTGCGGCTTCGTATCCGAAGTGGTGGGTGGTTGTGAAGTGAAATTGGATGAGGCGTATTAGGCAGATTATTAGGAAGGAGGTTCCGATTATTACGTGGAGGCCGTGAAAGCCTGTGGCTACAAAGAATAGTGAGCCGTATACGCTGTCAGAGATGGTAAATGGTGTTTCTATGTACTCTGATACCTGCAGGGCCGTGAAGTATGCCCCGAGGATAATGGTAATTGTTAGTGCGTAGGTGGCCTCTTTTTTATTTCCTTTTATTATGGTATGGTGTGATCATGTGATGGTTGCGCCGGATGAAAGTAGTACTGCGGTATTGAGTAGTGGTACGTCTATTGGGTTTAGAGGGCTGATTCCGGCTGGCGGTCATTCTGCGCCAAGTTCTGGTGTGGGTACAAGGCTAACGTGGTAGAGGGTTCAAAAAAAGCCCAGGAAGAAGAATACCTCTGATGTGATGAATAGGATTATACCATATCGTATGTTTTTTTGTACGCCTAGAGTGTGGTGTCCTTGGTAGGTGCCCTCTCGAATGACGTCCCGTCATCATTGAATAAGGGTAAGTGTGAGGGTAAGAAGTCCTAATTTTAGTACTAGGGTTGTGGTTGTGTGGAATCATAAGGCTAGTCCTGAGGCTAGTAGTAAGGAGCCTGCTGCCCCGGTTAGTGGTCAGGGGCTTGGGTCGACTATATGGTATTGGTGTAGTTGGTGGGTCATTATGTATTTTCTTGTAAATATAGAATGATCAGGAGGACGAAAACATAGGCTTGGATGCAGGCTACTGCTAGTTCTAGGAGTGTAAGTAGGGATAACAGGATAAGTGCCAGTGAGCCGATGGAGATGTAGGTGTTGATAAGGTTGATGACAGCAGAGCTTACTATTGTTATAAGGAGGTGGCCGGCAGTAATGTTGGCTGTTAGTCGCACTCCTAGTGCGATGGGTCGTATTAATAGACTAACTGTTTCAATTAGGATTATAAATGGAATTAGTGGGGTTGGAGAGCCTTCCGGTAGGAGGTGGGCTAGTGTTAGGGATAGTTTGTTTTTTAGGCCAGTAACGACGGTAGCTAGTCATAGGGGGAGGGCTAGGGCTATGTTTATTGATAGTTGGGAGGTTGATGTGAAGGTGTAGGGTAGTAGGCTTAGTAGATTAGATAGTAGGATTATGAGGATGAGGCCGGTTAGTATACGGGTTCATTTTTGTCCTTCAGGGGTAAGTTGACTTGTTATATTCGATATAAATATTTTTAGGAATCAGGTGGTGGCAGTCGTTATGCGATTTCCGATAAGTTTTGGTTTGTGGTAGATTAGGAAAAATGGGATTATAATTGATAGAGGTGTTGTAGGGATCAGGGCGAGCTCTGGGCTTGTGAATTGTTCAAATATGTTTATGTTCATGGTGTGGGTAGTGTTGTTGGTTTTGGGCTTAAGTTAGTTTGTTTTTTTGGTTTAACGATTAGTATGAAAGTTTTAACTTTTATTGTGATTAGGGTAAGAGTTAGTCAAGTTCATAGGTAGGTTATAAGGATATGTACAATGTCAAGTTGTGGCATTCACTAAGGAAAGTGTTTTCCTCCCCAACTTAAAAGGCTGATGCTATATAAGCTTCTTAGTGACTGCTTTGAGACTAGTCATTGTTCAAAGTGGTATAGGGGGATGGCTTCTGCTGCGATGGGTATGAAGCTGTGATTTGCTCCGCAAATTTCTGAGCATTGGCCAAAGAATACCCCGGTTCGAGATGTTGCTAATGGGATTTGATTTAGACGCCCTGGGATGGCGTCTACTTTAATGCCTAAGGATGGGATTGCTCATGAGTGGAGTACGTCTTCTGCGGTTACTACAATTCGGGTTTGTAGGCCTGCTGGCATTACTATGCGGTGGTCGACTTCAAGTAAGCGAGGTGAGCCTTTTGGGAGATTGTGCGTTTGTAGTATGTAGGAATCGTAGGAGATGTGGGTTTCGTCTGAGTATTCATAGTTTCAGTATCATTGATGGCCAGTGGTTTTAATTGTGAGGTACGGGTCAAATACCTCTTCTATTAAGTATAGGGATCGGACTGAGGGGAGGGCTGTTAAGATTAGAATTATGATTGGGGCGGCTGTTCATGCGGCTTCTAGTTGTTCTACTTCCTCTGATGGGTCGTTGTGGGTTAGGGCCGTTGTAGTTGCAGTGATAGTGAATATTAAGATAACTAGTGTTATTAGACATGTAAGGAGAAGGACATGGTCGTGTAGGAATACGACTTCTTCTATTGTTGGGCCGAGGGCTTCTTGTAGTGATAGTTGGGTTGCGTAGGGCATTGAGAATCACAGGTGCTGTGACTTGACTATGACAGAGTCATGTAATGTGTTTACTAGATTCTCGGGAGGAAAGCATGAATGTGCGGTTAACTTGAAATTAACAGGTGGTAGTTAGAATCTACCTCTTCTCGGGCCATGGTCATTGTATATATGAGATATATTCTCGGATTGGGGCATATGTGTTATTTGGTATAAAAGTGGGTTCGGTGTGGGTGTGGTATGGGGGTGGTGTTCCATATAGTCATTCGATGTGGGTTTTTTTCCCCAGTTGAAGTGTTGGTGTGCGTTTGTATGTGAGCGCTTCTCAGACAATAAATAGTGATATTAGTACTGCGATTAAAGAGATTGTTGAGCCGATTGATGAGATAGTATTTCATAGGGTGAAGGCATCTGGAAAGTCCGAGTATCGGCGGGGTATCCCAGATAGTCCTAAGAAGTGTTGTGGGAAGAATGTTATGTTAACGCCTAGGAACATTACTCAGAATTGAGTTTTAGTTAAAGTTTGATTTAGGGAGTACCCTGTAAATAATGGAAATCAGTGAGTGAGGCCCCCTATGATGGCGAATACGGCTCCTATAGACAGAACATAGTGGAAGTGTGCTACGACGTAATAGGTATCATGAAGTACAATATCTAGGGATGAGTTTGCTAGAATAATTCCGGTTATCCCGCCGACAGTAAATAGGAAGATAAACCCCAGGGCTCAGTATATTGGGGTTTGTCACTTGATGTGTCCTCCAGTGAGGGTCGCCAGTCAGCCAAAGACTTTGATTCCTGTTGGGATCGCGATAATTATTGTGGCTGCTGTAAAGTAGGCGCGGCTGTCGATGTCTAGGCCTACAGTGAATATATGGTGGGCTCAGACTACAAAGCCTAGGATCGCAATAGATATTATTGCTCAGATTATGCTGGTGTATCCAAACGTGTTTTTTTTTCCTGTGTAGAAGGTGATGATGCTGGAGACAATGCCAAAACCGGGCAGGATTAGGATGTATACTTCTGGGTGGCCAAAAAATCAGAATAGATGTTGGAATAGGACTGGGTCTCCGCCCCCACAGGGGTCGAAGAAGGTTGTGTTTAAGTTTCGGTCTGTTAGGAGTATAGTGATTGCCGCTGCAAGTACTGGTAATGCTAGGAGTAGTATAATTGCGGTGATTATGACTGATCAGACAAAGAGGGGTATGTTAAATATTGGTATGGACTTGGGTTTTATGTTGAGACATGTGGTGATGAAGTTGATTGCTCCTAGGATGGATGAGGCTCCTGCTAGATGGAGTGAGAAGATGGCTAGGTCTACTGATGGGCCCGAGTGAACTAAATTCCCGGAAAGGGGAGGGTATACGGTTCAACCTGTGCCTGCGCCAGCTTCAATGTAGGAGGAGGATAGTAGTAGAAGTAGTGCCGGGGGTAGGAGCCAAAAGCTTATATTGTTTATTCGGGGGAAGGCTATGTCGGGGGTTCCAAGTATTAGTGGGATCAGTCAGTTTCCAAAACCCCCGATTATGATGGGTATGACTATGAAGAAGATTATGATGAATGCATGGGCGGTTACTAATACGTTGAAGATTTGATCGCTACCAAATAGGGACCCCGGCTGTGTCAGTTCTATGCGTATTAGAATGCTAAGGCAGGCCCCGATGAGGCCGGATCATGCGCCAAATATAAGGTATAGGGTTCCGATATCTTTGTGGTTTGTTGAAAATAGTCAACGGGTAATGTACACAGGTAGTATGGCTGATTTAAGCGGTAAACTGTAAATTTACACATAGGTAATTCCTTGCTATCAGGCTCCGAGGTGTCATCATGTCAGACTGCAAATCTGAAGTCGGCCTCCGCCCGGGGCTTCTCCGTTTTTTCCCCCCGCCCAAAAACGGAGAAGGTAGATTAAAGTCCGTTGGTTTGGACAGCTAGCTGTTAATTAGCTTTTTGCGGGATCGAGGCCTGCTGATCTAGGGAGCTTTAGTTTAGTTAAAATGTCTGTGTTGCAAGCAGGAGATGTAGTGATGTTGCAAGCTCTGCAGAAACTAAAGTAGTGCTTTATTTGGAGCTTTGAAGGCTTCTAGTTTGATATAACTTAAGTTTCTATATGTTTGGTGAGAGGGGTAGGAGTAATATTATTATAGTTGCTAGTGTAGTTGAAAGTAGTGGAGGGTTTTTGTGTGATGACCGTCATTTTATTTGTGTGGTGGACGCGTGGGGGGGTATTGTTATGGTTAGTACATAGGTCAGTCGGATATAGACGTAAAGGCTAGGTAAGGAGGATATGGCTATGAGGGTGGCTTCTGTGGTTAGGTCAAGGGCGGTCATTTTGTTTAAGATAAGTCATTTTGGTATGAATCCCGTTAGGGGTGGTAGGCCGGCAAGGGATAGGATGACTATTAGTGTGATTAATATTAGGTAGGGGGAGGTAGTCCATATAGTTCCTATGTCTTTAATGGTTGTTGTTGATGACGTGTTTAGTGTGAGGAAGATAGGGATAGTGGTCATTGTATAGATTAGGAAGGTAAGGGCGGAGATGTTTGGTGCCAGGGTGATGGTGGCAAGGATTCACCCTGTGTGGGTGATCGATGAGAAGGCTAGAAGTTTTCGGAGTTGGGTTTGGTTAAGCCCCCCTACTCCGCCCACTAGAACAGACAGGATTGCTGATAAGCTTAGAATTGTTAAATTGGTGTTGTTGTGGTTTATTATGAGGATGCTGAGGGGGGCGATTTTTTGTCAGGTTAGGATTACTAGGGTTGTTGGTGTTGTGGCACCTTGTGCTACTTCTGGGAGTCAGAAGTGGAATGGTGCTGCCGCTATTTTTATTATTAGGGCTAAGGTAATGATTTTTATGGTTGTAGTTTCTGTGGTAAGGATAATTTCTCAGTTTGATGTGTTTAGTGCATTTATGGTTGTTGCGAATAGGATAGTTATGGAGGCGAGAGTTTGTGTTAGAAAGTATTTTGTTGTTGCCTCTGTTGCCCGGGGGTGGTGTGGCTTGGAGATAATTGGTACTATGGATAGGGTATTAATTTCTAGGCAAACTCAGGCTATAAGTCAATGTGTTGTTGTGGTGATTAGAGTGGTGCTTATGATGATGCTGGTTGTAATGGTTATTAATGATGTTGGGTTAATTAGTAAAGGTCCTGTGGACATTTTCGGGGTATGGGCCCGGTAGCTTTGTTTAGCTGACTTTACTTAGAAAATATTATAAGTAGTATTAGAAGTTTTGGGCTTCTAAGTTCAAGTTCGAATCTTGGTTTTCTAGTATTAAGGAGATGATTTGAACATCTGTGTTGAGGTTTTAAGCCTTTTGCATGGCCGTGCTTTGCTACCTTAATATATAGAAATTCGGGATTAATTCAAAAATAAAGGCAAAAACGGCTGTGTTCAGCCTCGGGTGATTTGCGCTCATGATTCGAGGTGCTGTGAAAAATAGCAGATATCTGGTAACCCCAGATATTGATAGGATTTCTTATAATCTTTTTCTCTCGCGTTAAAAAAAAATAACAAAATGGTTTTTAAAAATAACTTCTTATAGGATTTGGGGTTTGTAATTTTAGTATAGAAAAGTGGTATTGATTTTGGTGAAAATATGAAAAATCGGGTAAAAAAATGTACTCAAAGCGGGATTTCTTTAGTAAAAAAGAATGGAATTTTTAGCAGTATATCAAAATATGTCTAACAAGCATTAAGAGATGTATCCATATAGGAGAAGGTGCTAGACCAAGAATATAGCTCCACCTGGACTAATGGTCTACCCCGGAGAGGGGTGACGGTAACGGGCATATATGGGTGTCAGGTGAAAGGAACCTTAAAAAAAAACAACCAGGGGTGGCGCAGGCATACGTGATAAGAACATGAGGCCAAATGTACCAGGATAAAGGGTGCGACCAAAGGTCTTGGAAAGAGCAAGTGTGGCGGGGTGGTTCCGGACCATTGAGGTGTTCTTGAAGGTGTAACCAGCGGCCTTGGAAAGGACATAAACGGGAGGAGTTACAATATATGGACGTGAAAAGCGGGACTGTGTGCTTTTAGTGAAAGGATAGAGGATTTCACGGGAAGGGATAAATCATGGGACACCGGTTTGAAGTAGATAGCCATGATTACTAATAACAGACAACCTCTGTTAAGTGGAACGACCAGAAAATGAGGTAGGGAAATTATGTGAGTGACCCGATTTTGTATATAATTAATTAAAGTCAAATTCTCGTTTATTAGGCGTGAGGCAAAACGATTAATGTATTATTATACATAGCAATATGAGGACCATATATGTAAAGAGTACATATATAGGCCGATTTACGGATCAAATTGGTTGGGGGGGGGTAGGGGGGGGGTCCTAGGAGAGTTATTTTTTACGGTTTTATGGATGGTTCAAAGAGTAGTTTAAGTAGTAAAATACTGGCTTTGGGGGCCAGGGATGGAAGACCCTCTTTGAAGTGGGAAGTGGGGTTGGTGGTTCCCGTATCTACTCTATCAAGGTAGTCCTTGTGTTCTCAGGCACGCTTCCATTGGGGGGGTGTCCCGCAGAATGTTGTTGTTGTGAATAGGTTAAGTAGGCATATAGCTAGGGTGAGTGGTAAGTATTGTTTTCATAGTAGATGTATGAGTTGGTCATAGCGAAATCGTGGATATGAAGCGCGGATTCATAGAAATAGTGTTGTTATGATTATTGTCTTTATTATTAAGTTTATTGTGAATAGCTCTGGTTGGGAGGTCCCCGGGTTTATGAATATTATGGTTGAAAGGGTGTTTATTAGTAGAATATTGGTATATTCGGCTAGGAAGAGGAGGGCGAAAGGTCCGGCTGAGAATTCTAGGTTGAATCCTGAGACCAGCTCTGACTCTCCTTCTGTTAGATCGAAAGGTGATCGGTTGGTTTCTGCTAGGGTAGAGGTAAGTCATATTATGGCTAAGGGTCAGGATGCAAATAGGAGTCAAGAGTGTTCTTGTACTTCTGTGAAGGAGGGTAGTGAGTAGCTTCCTGTAATAGTGGCTAGTGAGACGATGATCAGTCCTAGCGTTACTTCATAGGAAATGATTTGAGCTACGGCTCGTATTGCGCCTATGAGGGGGTATTTTGAGTTTGATGACCATCCGGATCATAAGATAGTGTATGTGAATATGCCGGATATGGCTATGATGAATAGTAAGCCGAGATTTATGTTGGTTAGTGCGTTTGGTATGGGTATTGGGGCTCAAGAAATTAAGGCTAAGGCTAGGGCTATGATGGGGGAAAGTGTGAATAGGATTGGGGATGAAAGAGTGGGCTTGGTTGTTTCTTTTGTGATTAATTTTAGGCCGTCCGCGATGGGTTGTAGTAGGCCTAGAGGCCCTACTAAGTTAGGGCCTTTACGTAGTTGCATAGATCCTAGTAGTTTTCGTTCTAGGAGGGTGAGAAATGCGACCGCGATGAGAATGGGAAGGATGTATAGTAGGGGGTTAATGATGCTAAGTAGGGTTGAAATTATTAAGGTGCGGTAGTCCTTAATTAACCTTATCTAGGTTTAGTGGTGTGTGTTGTTTATTAATAGGTGTTATATTTTGTGGTTAAAGCGTGCGTGTGGCATTGGCTTTGCTGTGCCGGTCCTTTCGTACTAGGTAAAGCGTTACATAGATAGAAACCGACCTGGATTGCTCCGGTCTGAACTCAGATCACGTAGGACTGTTAATCGTTGAACAAACGAACCTTCAGTAACGGTTGCATTACTAGGATGTCCTGATCCAACATCGAGGTCGTAAACCTTCTTTTTGATATGGGCTCTTAAAGAAGATGGCGCTGTTATCCCTGGAGTAACTTATTTCAATTATCAGCTATGCTGGGTCTATTATTGGCTTGTATGCCTGTTTTATGAGGAAGTCATGTGTTGGAAGTTCTTTTTTGTTCCAAGGTCGCCCCAACCGAAAGTAGTTATTATTGGGTTTAATAGGTTTGTTAAAGCTTCACAGGGTCTTCTGGTCTTATGTTAATATTCTAGCTTTTGTACTAGGAGATCAGTTTAATTGATTTGTTATAAGAGACAGTTGGACTCTCATTTTGCCTTTCATACAGGTCTACAATTAATAGACAAATGATTATGCTACCTTTGCACGGTTAGGATACCGCGGCCGTTTAATAGTTCACTGGGCAGGCGTCGCCTTTAATACTTGTTTGGCTAAAGGTTATGTTTTTGTTAAACAGTTGGAGTCCTTGGTTGCCGAGTTCCTTTTATAACAGTTAATCTTTCTTTTTAACGCTCCTGTGTTGGGGTCACAGTTAGTTTGAAGGTGTGTATGGGTTAATTGTTTGCCTTTTGTGGTCTGTTAATTACTAGTAGTTTTTCTGTTCCTAGTGGAGGGGTGCGTAAAGAGATGGAATCTTATTATTAGTTTTAGCATAATGATATCTACTTGTGTAGATCCACCTTTAGTTAATTTGAAGTTTTTAACTGGTATTGGTTTTGTTTAAGTTAATTCTTTGACGATATTTTTTAGGGTGGCTGCTTTAGGGCCTACGGGTTTAGGGGTTATAGTTTCTTTCAAATTCAGGTTGTATCCTGGATCAATAAAGCTGTACCTTTGTTGATTATCTTTAGATGTTAATTGATTAAATGCTATTCTAAAGTAGAACTTAGATTCTATTTGGGGTAGCCAGCTATCTCCGAATTCGGTAGGCATTTCACCTCTATTTTTAAGTCTTCCCACTATTTTGCTACATAGAAGGGTGCGTCCGTTAGACTGCTTGAAAATAGCTCATTCGGTTTCGGGGTAATGGGCTGTGATTCTTCTTGTCCATGTATTCTTGCTAAACCATGATGCAAAAGGTACAAGGGTTAGTCTTTGCTGTTTATTGCTTTGGTGATTCCCTTGCGGTACTTTATTGTGACTTATGACTGTTCGATCGCAACTACTGAGTGGGGCAAATGATTTGTTTATTTTGTAGTGTATGTTTGTGTTTAGTTGTTAAGTCAGCTCAAAAAGATTAATGTTAATGTCGTTCGAGTGTAGGTCGAGTGCTTTTTGTAAGCTACTTTTTGTTTCTAAGTACACTTTCCAGTACACTTACCATGTTACGACTTGCCCTGTTTGGCTTTTTTGTTGGTTTATTAAGATTTGATGTTGTGTGGCAGGGATGACGGGCGGTGTGTACGCACTTCATTGCGTTGTGTTCAGTTAGGTGTTTTATTCCTATCTTACTGCTAAATCCGCCTTCAGGCACTAGTTTCATAGTGCTATTCGTATTCTCGGTTGGAGAATGTAGCCCATCTTAATCCCTTTCATGGGTTACACCTCGACCTGTCGTTTTAGTGCAGTACTGTTTGGCTCACTTTATTTCTTTTACAAGGTAAGCTGGCGACGGCGGTATATAGACTGTTGGGCGAGAAAGGGTGGGGTTAATCGTGGATTGTCGGTTATCAGACAGGCTCCTCTAGGTCGTGATGAAGTACCGTCAAGTCTTTTAAGTTTTAAGTGTGACTCGTAGTTGTTTGGCGGACAATTGGTAGTTTAATTGTGTATTTGGCTAGGCATAGTAGGGTATCTAATCCTAGTTTGTGTCCTGGCTTTCATGAGTCAAAGTTGTGTGGTGTTAGGGGGAGGGATTAATGTGGCTTATGGCTTTTTACAGCCTAGTTTGGTTTTTACCCTAAGGTTATAACTGTTAGTTTTAGTCATTTTTACGCCGTTAATATTATCTTGGGCCTATCGTGTAACCGCGGTCGCTGGCACGAGATTAACCGGCCCTTTGTTCATCTTGCTTGGTCAAGTTTTCACTTATGGCCTAATGTTAACTACTGCTGTGTTGCCCGTGGGGGTGTGGCTATTGCTTGGCGTTGTGGTAAATAGACTGATGCCGGCTCTAGGTTGTTATGGCTGTTTCACCGTTGTGGTGAGGCTTGCATGTATAAACAGATGATTTTAGGTAATAGGAGGTTTAAGACCAAGACCTTTGTTGGAGGGTTGTACCATCTTAGCATTTTCAATGCTATACTTTAAGCTTAAGCTACAGGCAAC